GGGAGAGATGGCTGAGTGGACGAAAGCGTCGGATTGCTAATCCGTTGTACGGGTCATTCGTACCGAGGGTTCGAATCCCTCTCTTTCCGTTGATGCTTGAGGATTTCTCTTTCGAAATTCTCCAATCCTTTTTTCTAGTTAACTATTTCGAATCGATAAAAAAATCCTCAGAAAATGAAATTGACAAGAAAAAACGAAAGCCTCCTTTTCTTTTATTCTTCGCGTCCAGGATTACGTCCTGGATCATTAGATAAGAATCCAAAAATGAAAAGAGAAACAAAGAATATCACTACTGTATAAACAAAGAGTTTGAGAGTAAGCATTACAAAATCTCCAAGATCTTTTTTTTTTTGAAAAAAGAGAATAGATTCTCCATTTTTATATCACATATTCATATTCTTCTATTTTTTTGACGCCAAGCCGAGAAAATATTCTCAATCGAAAATCATTTTTATTGTATATCTTTTGTAGAGAACCCGAGCCTTTTACGAAAGGAAAAAGAGTTAGAAGTCAAATGGTAAATGAGGTTTCTTTTTCGTGGATATCTCAGGGTTTTCATTATTCAATTGAGAATTGATATTATAAGACTTATTTGATCTTCTAAATTCGTTGTCTTTTCGTTTTTGTATCGAATAAATCCTTTTTGTAGGACAAGATTCAAATATTATCTAAAACTTACTGCAGCTTGCCAAACAAAGGCTAAAAGAAAAAAAAGCAAAGGTATAACTGGCATAAAATCGACGATTGGACTCAAAAAAGCATAAGCTTCAGGCAATTTAGCAAAGTAAAAACTGCTCGAAAAAAGGGCGGAATTAAGACAAATACAGATCAAACTAAAAATATTAAGCATAAGAGACATTTTTTCTTGGGGATAATTGTATTTTGATTGAGTTCTTTATAAAAGATATAAGTTAAGGAAAAAAAAAAGAATAAAGCAAAGTAGATAAAAAATCCTTCTTTTTTTAATTGATTCAATCAAAAAACCTTCCATTCTAATTTGAAAATGGAAGAAATCATACTTTCATACAATATCTTAATTAAATTCGATGTAATGATCAATAAATTGAGTTTCATTTTCAATATACATGTGTAAAAATCCTAAAAAAAAAAAACTGGATTCTACGCAGAGATTTTGCCAATAATTGACGAACAATAAAGAAAAATATTAGTGTTTATTAGTTTCAAATAGAAAGATAAGTGGGGCGTGGCCAAGTGGTAAGGCAACGGGTTTTGGTCCCGGTATTCGGAGGTTCGAATCCTTCCGTCCCAGAGCAAAAAATTTGAATAAGACAATCTTTAATCACTAACGGAAGTTTTTTTCTTTATTTCAATAAAAAAATTCTATATGTTACAAATTTTAACAAAGATTTCAGTTTGAGGTATATTTCATATAATGATTCGAACAGGGCGAGTCGTCTATTTGAATTTGATTCAATTGACTTTCTGCAAAGATTACAGAAAAAAATTACCAAATCCAGGCCAAGAACAAAGTACAAAAATACGGAACGTATAAAACGAAGATCTATTTCTATGTCTTTTTTTCTATCTAAGTGACAAGAGTCTCGCCTTTTTGATGAAACATATTTGGGTACTTTCAATTTCTCTTTTTTTGATTTCAATTGAAATCAAAAAAAGAATCCAGAAATTACAAAGAATTCTCATTCGATGTCTATTTACTCGCTAAACCAATGACTATTCATGATTACGTAATTGAATCAATTACATACTGATTCCACAAATTTGAGGCATGTTATGGTAAAACTTCGTTTGAAACGATGTGGTAGAAAGCAACGTGCGACTTGAAGGACATGATCTGTTGTGGATTCTTATCTCCACCATTTTATAAAAAAAGGTGCTCTTGGCTCGACATCGTTTGTTCTGTTCTACTAAAACCACAATTTTGCGGGTTGTAATGTAAATAGTCTAAGATGGAGCTCGAGTAGAAATTCTTTCTTCATTTCATAAGGGCAAGGATCTAGGGTTAATATCAATGAATAAGTTGAAAGAGCTTCGTAAGTATATTTTTGACAAAGAAATCGAAAGGATCCAAAAAAAAAGTAAAATGGATTGGAATCGAGAAAACCTTTTCGATAAAACGTATATCGTGCGGGAATCCACCGTTTGTCTGATTCTTGGATATAAATCAATGAAAAAGGTATGTTGCTGCCATTTTGAAAGTATTAACAATCAACGAAGTAATGTCTAAACCCAATGATTCAAAGTAAAGATACAAAATTTCGTAACAAGGAAAAACCATTTCAATTTTCTCACCAACTAGATAAATTGAATCTATTTTGAATGAGAAAAAAAGGGGGGGTTCAAGACCACTCAAGAAATTCAATGCCAAAAGGGATTCTTTTGGACTATATAAGAGTTATTTCACTTGAGTTATGAGTAAAAAATATTTTTTTCAGGAAATCACAAAAAAAAGTACTGAATTCCTAGTTGGATTTTGAATTCCTTTTTTGAGACTTCTTCGCTATCAAATTATTTTTCTCGAGCCGTACGAGGAGAAAACTTCCTATACGTTTCTAGGGGGGGGTATTGTTCAGATAATCTATCCCAATGAGCCGTCTATCGAATAGTTGCAATAGATGTTCGGTCCCGAAGAGAGGGAAGAGATATTCGGAAAGTGGGTTTTTATGATCCGATAAAAAATCAAACTTCCTTAAATGTTCCTGCTATTCTATATTTCCTCGAAAGGGGCGCTCAACCTACAGGAACTGTGTATGATCTTTTAAAGAAGGCAGAAGTTTTTAAGTAACTTCAACTTAAGAAAAGAAATTTGAATTCCTAAAAAAAAAGACCGGGGGTGATTCCTATCTAGGTTATAGGTTTTTATAACCCCGTACCCCTTCTGCCTATGGAAAAATTATTCCATATAGTGTAGTGCCAATCCAACACAAGCTTTTTTCATTCATTTAGAATTTAGATTGAGTTTAATTGAATTGGATTTCAAAGAAATCCAATTTCATCTTTTTTTGAACATACATATTGACAAGAGTATATTGAACAAATATAATTCAATCTTAATAGATAGATCCCTTTTTCTGTCCTCCGCTCAATATATAATATAGGTTTTCTTTTTTACTTTTTATTGAATTTGAATTAGTAATTGGATTTATTGATTTGTTAGTATTAGAAAGTCTTCAGATTTTTTATTGGTAGATTCAAAAAAATCTAATTCTATATTAGAATTTGAAAAGCCAAAAGGGAGTTTTATAAATTCTAAGAATATATTTCTATATTATAGGATCATTCATATAATTTCATATAATGAATGATCATATAATGAATTAGAAAATCTATAGATCTTTATTTTAAAATGTCTAATCCAATCGATCATCTATAGAATATCGAAATGCAACCAAAACTAAATAAATAAAATTCCAATAGTTGAACTTTGATAATTTTTTGATTCAAATGAATTGTTAATTCACTTTTTTGATTACGTTATACACTAGAATTTTTCTATTGTATTTGGATTTGATTCTGATCGTATCTACATATCCTTTTGGGGGTTGCTAACTCAACGGTAGAGTACTCGGCTTTTAAGTGCGACTAGGATCTTTTACACATTTGGATGAAGCAATAGATTCGTCCACATATATCATCAGTAAAGTTTGTGAGACCGCGACTGATCCTGACAAGAATGAATGGAAAAAAGAGCATGTCGTATCAATGGAGATTTTTTAGAATATTTGATTCTAATCAAATTTTGTTTGAATTGGAACAAAAAAAGGAATTCAAAGTTGGGTCGATTGAATAAATGGATCGAGCCTTATGGCTCTAATTGTAACGAATGAAAAAGCAACGAGCTTCTTTTCATCATTGGAATGATTACCTGCCCTAATTCAACGTTAAAAATGGATTGGTGACTGTCGCAGGGAAAGCTTTTTCCAGGAATGGATTATATCTTTTTTAGGCGAATCCTAATTATTAGCCAGTTTCCATCAGGAAATAAAAATGAATGTGTAGAAGAAACAGTATATTGATAAGGATACTTTTTTCAAAAATCAAAAGAGCGATTTGGTTGAAAAAATAAAGGATTTCTAACTATCTTCTATTAGATGGAAAAAATAGAGAGTCCATTAATAAGTTTATCTGTTTCCGAGGTATCTATATTTTTTGACTAGAATACCTTGTTTTGACTGTATCGCACTATGTATCATTTTAGAACTAAATAAACCCTCTACTTTCTTGACTGCGGTCTGATTTGAAATTCAATGGAGGAATTCAAAATAGATTTCAAACTAGATAGAGATTGGCAACACAATTTTTTATATCCACTGATATTTCAGGAATATATTTATGCATTTGCGCATGATCATGGTTTCGCTAGATCTTTTGGGATGGAAAATGTAGGTTATGATAAGAAATACAGTTTATTAATTGTAAAACGTTTGATTACTCGAATGTATCAACAGAATCATTTTCTTCTTTCTGCTAATGACCCTAATCCAAATGAATTTTTTGGGTATAAACATAAGAAGGATTTTGATTCTCAAAATATATCAGAGGTACTCGCTGTCGTTGCTGAAATTCCATTTTCTTTAAGATTCGTATCTTCTCTGGAAGAAAATGAAATATTCCAATCTAAGAATTTACGATCAATTCATTCAATATTTCCTTTTTTAGAGGACAATTTTTCACATTTAAATTATCTCTTAGATATAAAGATACCCTATCCTGTTCATCTGGAAATATTGATTCAAACTCTTCGTTACTGGGTTCGAGACGGTTCTTCTTTGCATTTATTACGATCCTTTCTGTATGAATTTCAAAATTGGAATCGATTGATTGCTCTAAAGAAGGTTTTTGCAAAAAGGAATCAAAGATTGTTCTTGTTCCTATATAATTCCCTTGTGTTTGAATACGAATCCATTTTTGTTTTTCTTCGGAATAAGTCGTCTCATTTACTATCAACGTCTTTTGAAACCTTTCTTGAACGAACCTATTTCTATGGAAAAATAGAAGAGATACTAAAAGTATTGACTAAG